CACCAAGAACGTTTTATGAAACTCTTTGACCCCCGAATTTTGAGTATCCTACTTTCACGTGATTCACAGGATTCAACACGCAATCGATATTTCACGATAAAAGGTGTAGTACTGCTTGTAGTAGCGGTCCTTATATCTCGTATTAACAATCGAAAGATGGTCGAAAGAAAAAATCTCTATTTGATGGGGCTTCTTCCTATACCTATTCTTCCTATACGTATGAATTCCATTGAACACAGAAATGAGACATTGGAAGAATCTTTTTGGTCTTCCAATATCAATAGGTTGATTGTTTCCCTCCTGTATCTTCCAAAAGGGAAAAAGATTTCTGAGAGTTGTTTCATGGATCCGCACGAGAGTACTTGGGTTCTCCCAATAAATCAAAAGTGTATCATGCCCGAATCTAACCGGGGTTCGCGGTGGTGGAGTAACCGGATCGGAAAAAAGAGGGATTCTAGTTGTAAGATATCTAATGAAACCGTAGCTGGAATTGAGATCTCATTCAAAGAGAAGGATAGCAAATATCTGGAGTTTCTTTTTTTATCCTATACGGATGATCCGCTCCGCAAGGACCCTGATTGGGAATTGTTTGATCGTCTTTCTCTGAGGAAGAAGCGAAACATAATCAACTTGAATTCGGGACAGCTATTCGAAATCTTAGGGAAAGACTTGATTTGTTATCTCATGTCTGCTTTTCGTGAAAAAAGACCAATTGAAGGGCAGGGTTTCTTCAAACAACAAGGAGCTGAGGCAACTATTCAATCAAATGATATTCAGCATGTTTCCCATCTCTTTCTCTTCTCGAGAAACAAGGGGGGTATTTCTTTGCAAAATTGTGCTCAATTTCATATGTGGCAATTCCGCCAAGATCTCTTCGTTAGTTGGGGGAAGAATCGGCACGAATCGGATTTTTTGAGGAACGTATCGAGAGAGAATTTGATTTGGTTAGACAATGTGTGGTTGGTAAACAAGGATCGGTTTTTTAGCAAGGTACGGAATGTATCGTCAAATATTCAATATGATTCCACAGGATCTATTTTCGTTCAAGTAACAGATTCTAGCCAATTGAAAGGATCTTCTGATCAATCCAGAGATTGTTTTGAGTCCATTAGAAATGAGGATTCAGAATATCACAAATTGATCGATCAAACAGAGATTCAGCAACTAAAAGAAAGATCGATTCTTTGGGATCCTTCCTTTAGTCAAACGGAACGAACAGAAATAGAATCAGATCGATTCCCGAAATGCCTTTTTGGATCTTCCTCAATGTCCCCGCTATTCACGGAACGTGAGAAGCCGATAAATAATCATCTGCTTCCGGAAGAAATCGAAAAATTTCTTGGGAATCCTACAAGATCAATTCGTTCTTTTTTCTCTGACAAATGGTCAGAACTTCATCTGGGTTCGAATCCTACTGAGAGGTCCACAAGAGATCAGACATTTTTGAAGAAAAAACAAGATGTTTCTTTTGTCCCTTCCAGGCGATCAGAAAATAAAGAAATGGTTGATATATTCAAGATAATTACGTATTTACAAAATACCGTCTCAATTCATCCTATTTCATCAGATCCGGGATGTGATATGGTAGTTCCGAAGGATGAACCGGATATGGACAGTTCCAATAAGATTTCATTCTTGAACAAAAATCCATTTTTGGATTTATTTCATCTATTCTATGACCGGAACAATGGGGGATACACGTTACGGCACGATTTTGAATCAGAAGAGAGATTTCAAGAAATGGCGGATCTATTCACTCTATCAATAACCGAGCCGGATCTGGTGTATCATAGGGGATTTGCCTTTTCTATTGATTCCTACGGATTGGATCAAAAAAAATTCTTGAATAGGGTATTCAACTCCAGAGATGAATCGAAAAAGAAATCTTTATTGGTTCTACCTCCTCTTTTTTATGAAGAGAATGAATCTTTTTATCGAAGGATCAGAAAAAACTCGGTCCGGATCTACTGCGGGAATTATTTGGAAGATCCAAAACTCAAAATAGTGGTATTTGCTAGCAACAACATAATGGAGGCAGTCAATAAATATAGATTGATCCGAAATATGATTCAAATCCAATATAACACCTATGGGTACATAAGAAATGTCTCGAACCGATTCTTTTTAATGTTAATGAATAGATCCGATCGCAACTACGACTATGGAATTCAAAAGGATCAAATAGGAAATGATACTCTGAATCATATAACTATAATGAAATATACGATCAACCAACATTTATCGAATTTGAAAAAGAGTCAGAAGAAATGGTTTGATCCTCTTTTTTCTCGAACCGAGAGATCTATCAATCGGGATCCTGATGCCTATAGATACAAATGGTCCAATGGGAACAATAATTTCCAGGAACATTTGGAACATTTCGTTTCTGAACAGGGGAACCGTTTTCAAGTAGTGTTCGATCGATTACGTATTAATCAATATTCGATTGATTGGTCCAAGGCTATCGACAAACAAGATTTGTCTAAATCACTTCGTTTCTTTTTGTCCAAGGCACTTCTCTTTTTGTCTAAGTCACTTCGTTTCTTTTTGTCCAAGACACTTCCTTTTTTCTTTGTGAGTATTGGAAATATCCCCATTCATAGGTCCGAGATCCACATCTATGAATTGAAAGGTACAAACGATCAACTCTGCAATCAGTTGTTAGAATCCATAGGTATTCAAATCGTTCATTTGAATAAATTGAAACCCTTCTTATTGGATGATCATGATACTTCCCAAAGACCGAAATTATTGATAAATGGAAGAACAATATTACCATTTTTGTTCAATAAGATACCAAAGTGGATGATTGACTCATTCCATACTAGAAATAATAGCAGAAAATCCTTTGATAACACGGATTCCTATTTCTCAATGATATCCCACGATCGAGACAATTGGCTGAATCCCGTGAAACCATTTCATAGAAGTTCATTGATATCTTCTTTTTATAAAGCAAATCGACTTCGATTCTTGAATAATCCACATCACTTCTGGTTCTATTGTAACAAAGGATTCCCCTTTTATGTGGAAAAGACCTGTATCAATAATTATGATCTTACGTATGGACAATTCCTCAATATCTTGTTCATTCGCAACAAAATATTTTCTTTGTGCGTCCGTAAAGGTAAAAAAAAACCTATTTTTTTGGAGAGAGAGGCTATTTTACCAATCGATTCACAGGTCTCTGACATATTCATATCTAAGGAATTTCCAAAAAGTGGTAACGAAACATATAACTTGTACAAATCTTTCCATTTTCCAATTCGACCCGATCCATTCGTTCGTAGAGCTATTTACTCGATCGCAGACATTTCTGCAACACCTCTAACAGAGGAACAAATAGTCAATTTTGAAAGAACTTCTTGTCAGCCTTTTTCAGATATGAATCTATCTGATTCAGAAGGGAAGAACTCGCATCAGTATCTCAGTTTCAATTCAAACATGGGTTTGATTCACACTCCATGTTCTGAGAAATATTTACCATCCGGAAAGAGGAAAAAACAGAGTCTTTGTCTAAAGAAATGCGTTGAGAAACAGCAGATGTATAGAACCTTTGAACGAGATAGTGCTCTTTCAAATCTCTCAAAATGGAATCTGTTCCAAACATATATGCCATGGTTCCTTACTTCGACAGGGTGCAAATATCTAAATTTCACCCTTTTAGATGCTTTTTCAGACTCATTGCCGATACTAAGTAGCAGTCAAAAATTTGTATCCATTTTTCATGATATTATGCATGGATCAGATATATCATGGCCAATTCGTCAGAAAAAAAGGTGGGCGATTCTTTCACAATGGACTCCGATAAGTGAGATTTCGAGTAAGTGTTTACAGAATCTTCTTCTGTCCGAAGAAACGATTCATCGAAATAATGAGTCACCCGTTCCATTGATATGGACACATCTGAGATCAACAAATGCTCGGGAGTTCCTCTATTCAATCCTTTTCTTTCTTCTTGTTGCTGGATATCTCGTTCGTATACATCTTCTCTTTGTTTCCCGAGCCTCTAGTGAGTTACAGACAGAGTTAGAAAAGATCAAATCTTTGATGATTCCATCATACATGATTGAGTTGCGAAAACTTCTGGATAGGTATCCTACATCGGAACTGAATTCCTTCTGGTTAAAGAATCTCTTTCTAGTTGCTCTGGAACAATTAAGAGATTCTCTGGAAGAAATACGGGGTTCTGCTTCTGACGGCAACATGCTATTGGGTGGTGGTCCCGCTTATGGGGTCAAATCCATACGTTCTAAGAATAAATATTTGACTATCAATCTCATCGATCTCATAAGTATCATACCAAATCCCGTCAATCGAATAACTTTTTCGAGAAATACGAGACATCTAAGTCGTACAAGTAAAGAAATCTATGCATTGATAAGAAAAAGAAAAAACGTGAACGGTGATTGGATTGATGATAAAATAGAATCCTGGGTCGCGAACAGTGATTCGATTGATGATGACGAAAGAGAATTCTTGGTTCAGTTCTCCACCTTAACGACAGAAAAAAGAATTGATCAAATTCTATTGAGTCTGACTCATAGTGATCATTTATCAAAGAATGACTCTGGTTATCAAATGATTGAACAACCGGGATCAATTTACTTACGATACTTAGTTGACATTCATAAAAAGTCTCTAATGAATTATGAGTTCAATAGATCCTGTTTAGCAGAAAGACGGATATTCCTTGCTCATTATCAGACAATCACTTATTCACAAACCTCGTGTGGGGCTAATAGTTTTCATTTCCCATCTCATGGAAAACCCTTTTCGCTCCGCTTAGCCCTATCTCCTTCTAGGGGTATTTTAGTGATAGGTTCTATAGGAACTGGACGATCATATTTGGTCAAATACCTAGCTACAAACTCTTATGTTCCTTTCATTACGGTATTTCCGAACAAGTTCCTGGATGACAAGCCTAAAGGTTATCTTATTGATGATATCGATATTGATGATAGTAACGATATTGATCTTGATGATACTGACGATATCGATATTGATGATAGTGACGATATTGATAATGACCTTGAGACGGAGCTGCTAACTATGACGAATGTGCTAAGTATGTATATGACGTCGAAAATAGACCGATTTGATATCACCCCTCAATTCGAATTAGCCAAAGCAATGTCTCCTTGCATAATATGGATTCCAAACATTCATGATCTGTATGTGAATGAGTCGAATTACTTATCCCTCGGTTTATTAGTGAACTATCTCTCCAGGGACTGTGAAAGAAGTTCCACTAGAAATATTCTTGTTATTGCTTCGACTCATATTCCCCAAAAAGTGGATCCCGCTCTAATAGCTCCGAATAAATCAAATACATGCATTAAGATACGAAGGCTTCTTATTCCACAACAACGAAAGCACTTTTTCATTCTTTCATATACTAGGGGATTTCACTTGGAAAAGAAAATGTTCCATACTAACGGATTCGGGTCCATAACCGTGGGTTCCAATGCACGAGATCTTGTAGCACTTATCAACGAGGCCCTATCAATTAGTATTACACAGAAGAAATCCATTATAGAAACTAATACAATTAGATCAGCTCTTCATAGACAAACTTGGGATTTGCGATCCCAGGTCAGATCAGTTCAGGATCATGGGATCCTTTTCTATCAGATAGGAAGGGCTGTTGCACAAAATGTACTTCTAAGTAATTGCCCCATAGATCCTATATCTATCTATATGAAGAAGAAATCATGTAAGGAAAGGGATTCTTATTTGTACAAATGGTACTTCGAACTTGGAACGAGCATAAAGAAATTAACGATACTTCTTTATCTTTTGAGTTGTTCTGCCGGATCGGTCGCTCAAGATCTTTGGTCTCCATCCGGACCCGATGAAAAAAATGGGATTACTTCGTTTGGATTTGTTGAGAATGATTCTGATCTAGTTCATGGCCTATTAGAAGTAGAAGGCGCTCTGGTGGGATTCTCACGGAAAGAAAAAGATTGCAGTCAGTTTGATAATAATCGAGTGACATTGCTTCTTCGGTCCGAACCAAGGAATCCGTTAGATATGATGCAAAATGGATCTTGTTCTATCGTTGATCAGAGATTTCTATATGAAAAATACGAATCGGAGTTTGAAGAAGGGGAAGGAGCCCTCGACCCGCAACAGATAGAGGAAGATTTATTAAATCACATAGTTTGGGCTCCTAGAATATGGCGCCCTTGTGGCAATCTATTTGATTGTATAGAAAGGACCAATGAATTGGGATTTCCCTATTGGGCCAGGTCATTTCGGGGCAAACGGATCATTTTTCATAAAGAGAATGAGCTTCAACAGAAGGATTCGGAGTTCTTGCAGAGTGGAACCATGCAGTACCAGACACGAGATAGATCTTCCAAAGAACAAGGCTTTTTTCGAATAAGCCAATTCATTTGGGACCCTGCGGATCCATTCTTTTTCCTATTCAAAGATCAGCCCTTTGTATCTGTGTTTTCACGTCGAGAATTCTTTGCAGATGAAGAGATGTCAAAGGGGCTTATTACTTCCCCCAAAAACCCTCCTACATCTATATATAAACGCTGGTTCATCAAAAATACGCAAGAAAAGCACTTCGAATTGTTGATTCATCGCCAGAGATGGCTTAGAACCAATAGTTCATTATCTAATAGATCTTTCTGTTCTAATACTCTATCCGAGAGTTATCAGTATTTATCAAATCTGTTCCTATCTAACGGAAGGCTATTGGATCAAATGACAAAGACATTGTTGAGAAAGAGATGGCTTTTCCCGGATGAAATGAAACATTTGATTCATGTAACAGGAAAAAGATTTCCCATTCCTTAGCTATAAAGATATGTGGCCATGAAAAAGAGATTAAGTGGAACAGAATTGACCGGGCGGTAGAGTCGTGGAAACACTTGTTTATTCCATATTTTTGACCTTAGCTCCATGGAACAATATGCTACTGCTGAAACATGGAAGAATTTCAATCTTAGATCAAAACATTATGTATGGATGATATGAACTGCCTAAACAAGAATTCTTGAATGGCGAACAACCAGAGCCTATTACTCACTATATCCAAAAATTTCCATTAATGAAACCATGTAAATCCATCGGAAAATCAAAAATACGCATGTCCGATGAAATGTGCTATCTGCTCCAATAACGAATCATTGGTTTAACTGAATCATTAAAGAAAATAGATAGACCTTTCTCTTCGTCTCAGGTCGATGGATCTTCTCAATTGGAAGATCTCCCATATGGATAATACACATTCCAGTTGACTGAGCCTAATTCTAATTGTTATGTTCCGAAGGAAAGATATCGGCGGGGGCCAGTTCGGCCTATTCAGATATTCACGACCAAGAGAAGAGGTACTGGATTCTCTTTCGGATAGGCCTGAAAGGAGAAGGAAGGCTGGAATGCCAACAGAGGTCTGTCTATTCTCTAATTCACCCGACCCGACAGTACCCGTTTTGGGAACGTCCAGTGCCAAAGTCACTGAATGGGCAAGTCACCAATCCCTAAAAC